TAAAGCATCTCAGAAGGCTCGTCTAAAAAAAACAAAAGACAAAGGAGAAAAAAATGATTTTTGTTTCTTAACAGTTTGGGGAATGGAAACCGAACTACCGTTTGGTTCTGCCCAAAGAAAGACTTCTTTTTTTGAACCTATTTCTAAAGAATTAAAAAAAAGAATCAAAAAATTCAAAACAAAGTCTTTGGTTGTTTTAAGGATTTTCAAAGAAAGAGCAACAATTTTCCTAAAAGTCGCAAAAGAAATTAAAAATTGGATTCTCAAAAATTTTATTTTTATAAAAGAAAAGATAAAAGACCTTTCAAAACGAAATCTAATTTCATTATTTGGCCCGAGAGAAATATATGAATTAAATGAAACTAAAAAAGATTCAATAATAAGTAATCAGATGATTCATGAACTATCTGTTCAAAATAAATCCACGGGGTGGGCAAATGCTTCACTTAGCGAAAACAAAATAAAAAATTTGATTGATAGAATAAAGACAATCAGAAATCAAATAGAAGAAATTTCCAAAGAAAAACAAAACTTAACTAATAGTTGTACCAAACTGCGTTATGATTCTAAAATAATTGAGTCATCAAAAAAAATTTGGCAGACATTCAAAAGAAAAAATACCCGATTAATTCGTAAATCCATTTTTTTTTTTAAATTTTGCATCGAACAACTATCTATAGCTATTTTTCTAGGTATCATTAATATTCCAAGAATTACTACACAACTTTTTTTTGAATCAACAAAAACAATTCTTGATAAATATATTTACAAGAATAAAGAAAATGGAGAAAACAAAAAAAATACTATTTATTTTATTTCGACTATAAAAAATTTAATATCCAATAAACAAAAGATGAGTTATGACTTATGCTCTTTATCACAAGCATATGTATTTTACAAATTATCACAAATAAAAGTTAGTAACTTTTCTAAATTAAAGGCTGTTCTTGAATATAACATATGCATAACATCCTTTTTTGTTAAGAATAAAATAAAGATTTTTTTTCAAGAACAAGGAATCTTTCATTATGAATTGAAAAATAAAACCATTTTTAATTCCGAAGTAAATCAATGGAAAAACTGGTTACGAAGTCATTATCAATACAATTTACCCCAGATTGCATGGGCTAGATTAGTAACCCAAAATTGGAAAAAGAAAAAAAAAAAAGATTCTCTAGTTCTAAACCCAAGTTTAACCAAAGAGGATTCATATGAAAAAAAGAAATTTGATAATTACAAAAAACAAAAGTTTTTTGAGGCCGACTCATTATTAAATCCAAAACATAATTTAAAAAAAGATTATATATATAATCTTTTTTGCTATAAATCTATTCATTCTACAGAAAAAAATTTTGACATGTCTATAGGGATTGCCTTAGATAATTGTTTAGTCTCTTCTTGTTTAGAAAAATATAATATTCGGGGTATGGGGAAAATTCGGTATAGAAAATATTTGGATTGGAGAATTCTTAACTTCGGGTTTACAAAAAAAGTAAATATTGCGCCCTGGGTTGATACTAAGAGTAAAAAAAAATATATTAATACTAAAGTTCAGAATTATCCAAAAATTGATAAAAAAAATAAGACGGATCTTTCTAATCAAAAAAGAAACTTTTTTGATTGGATGGGAATGAATGAAGAAATATTAAATCGTCGTATAACAAATTTTGAAATTTTTTTCTTTCCGGAATTTTTCTTATTTTCTAGTACATATAAAATGAAACCGTGGGTCATACCAATCAAATTACTTCTTTTAAATTTTAATGAAAACTTAAATGTTAATAAAAAGATCACTCGTAATAAAAAGATCACTCGAAAGAAAAAAGGTTTTATACCATCAAATAAAAAAAAATCCCCGCGAGTTTATAATCTGAATAAGGAAGAAAAAGAATCGGCCGGTGAATTAGAGCTTGAATCAGATAAAGAAAAAAAAAGAAATCCCGAATCAGCTCTATTAAACCAAGAAAAAAATATTGAAGAAAATTTTGCAGAATCAACGATAAAAAAACGTAAAAATAAAAAACAATATAAAAGCAATACAGAAGCGGAACTTGATTTATTTCTCACAAGATATTCGCGTTTTCAATTGCGATGGAATGGTTTTTTTAATCAAAAAATTCTCAATAATGTAAAAGTATACTGTCTCTTGGTTAGACTAAACAATCCAAACGAAATAGCGATATCGTCTATTGAAAGAGGAGAGATGCGCCTAGACATTCTAATGATGGAGAAAAATTTCACTTTTGCAAAATTAATGAAAAAAGGAATATTGATTATTGAACCTGTCCGTTTGTCTGTACAAAACGACGGACAACTTATTATATACAGAACCATAGGTATTTCATTGGTTCATAAAAAAAAACAAAAAATAAGTAAAAGATACAAAAAAAAAAGCTATATTGATAAAAAAAAAATTGAAAAATCCATTACAAAATATCAAAACAAAACTGTAAATAGAAAAAACACTAATTATGATTTCTTTGTCCCTGAAAAAATTCTATCCCCTAAACGACGTAGAGAATTTCGAATTCTAATTTGTTTCAACTTAAAAAAAAAAACTGCGAGGGATAGAAATTCAAGATTTAATAAGAATATTCAAAACTTGACCACAGTTTTGCATAACAAGAAAGATCTTGATAAGGATAAAAAAAACCTAATTAATTTAAAATCCTTTCTTTGGCCCAATTTTAGATTAGAAGATTTAGCTTGTATGAATCGCTATTGGTTTAATACTACTAACGGAAATCGTTTCAGTATGATAAGAATACGCATGTATACGCGATTTCCGATTCATTAATGATAGAGACTTTTTACTATATATAATAAGTTACGGTATCTAAAAACAACTATATGCACAAATTAGGAGGGATTTTTTTAAATTCCATCTTTATACATGAGATTAATTTAATTAATCACATAGATACCAATTAGAGCGGATCCATAAAAAAATTAATAGAATCCTCCTTTTTGAGATCTAAATTTATATTTTTTTATAATTATAAGATAAAATGAAGAATTAAGAAGTTGATAATTAAATTCAGATCCTTGTACAAAAAAACTACCATTATTATTACTGATCAGTAAAATTCATATCTTTCAATTCATATTAAAAGGGGAAGGATTTCTTTTTATGATAAAAAATACATTCATTTCATTTGAAGAACAAAAAGAAGAAAGCAGGGGATCCGTTGAATTTCAAGTATTTAGTTTCACTAATAAGATACGAAGACTTACTGCACATTTGGAATTGCACAGAAAAGATTATTTATCTCAGAGGGGTCTACGAAAAATTCTGGGAAAACGTCAACGACTGCTGGCTTATTTGTCAAAAAAAAATAGAGTACGTTATAAAGAATTAATTAATCAGTTGAATATTCGGGAATTAAAAACTCGTTAAATTCCAAAATTGTGAATTAGTGAATTTTTTAGATCTTCAATTTTTTGAAAAACTTCTTTATTCAGCAATCTAATTCATGCCAGAACGAATCAAGGAAAAACTTATGAAGAGACCAGTTACAGGAAAAGATCTTATGATAGTCAATATGGGACCTCACCACCCATCCATGCATGGTGTTCTTCGCTTAATTGTTACTCTAGATGGTGAGGATGTTGTTGACTGTGAACCCATATTAGGTTATTTACACAGAGGAATGGAAAAAATTGCAGAAAACCGAGCAATTATACAATATTTACCTTATGTAACGCGATGGGATTATTTAGCTACTATGTTTACAGAAGCAATAACAGTAAATGGACCAGAACAATTGGGAAATATTCAAGTTCCTAAAAGGGCCAGCTATATCAGAGTAATTATGCTGGAATTGAGTCGTATAGCTTCTCATCTGTTATGGCTCGGCCCTTTTATGGCAGATATTGGTGCACAGACTCCCTTTTTCTATATTTTCAGAGAACGAGAATTTGTATATGATCTATTCGAAGCTGCCACCGGTATGAGAATGATGCATAATTTTTTTCGTATTGGAGGAATAGCGGCCGATTTACCTTATGGTTGGATAGATAAATGCTTGGATTTTTGTGATTATTTTTTAACAGAGGTTGTTGAATATCAAAAACTCATTACACGAAATCCTATTTTTTTAGAACGGGTTGAAGGGGTTGGGATTGTTGGTGGGGAAGAAGCAATAAATTGGGGTTTATCCGGACCAATGCTACGCGCATCCGGAATACCATGGGATCTTCGTAAAGTTGATCGTTATGAGTCTTACGATGAATTTGAATGGGAAATTCAGTGGCAAAAACAAGGAGATTCATTAGCTCGTTATTTAGTACGACTTAGCGAAATGACAGAATCCATAAAAATTATTCAACAGGCTCTGGAAGGACTTCCAGGGGGTCCCTATGAAAATTTAGAAAGCAGGGGCTTTGATAGAAAAAGGAATCCAGAATGGAATGATTTTGAATATCGATTCATTAGTAAAAAACCTTCTCCTACTTTTGAATTATCGAAACAAGAACTTTATGTAAGAGTTGAAGCTCCAAAAGGGGAGTTGGGAATTTTTCTCATAGGAGATCAAAGCGGTTTTCCTTGGAGATGGAAAATCCGACCACCGGGTTTTATTAATTTGCAAATTCTTCCTGAACTAGTTAAAAGAATGAAATTGGCTGATATTATGACGATACTCGGTAGCATAGATATAATTATGGGAGAAGTTGATCGTTAAAATGATAATTTATGCAACAACAGTCCAAACTATAAATTCTTTTGTTAAATTGGAATCTTTAAAAGAGGTCTATGGACTCATATGGATATTTGTCCCTATATTTTCTCTTATATTGGGAATCATAACAGGTGTACTAGTAATTGTGTGGTTAGAAAGAGAAATATCTGCAGGGATACAACAACGTATTGGACCTGAATACGCAGGCCCGTTGGGAATTCTTCAAGCTCTAGCCGATGGGACAAAACTACTTTTCAAAGAAAATCTTCGTCCATCTAGAGGAAATACTCCTTTATTTAGTATTGGACCATCTATAGCAGTTATCTCAATTTTACTAAGTTACTCAGTAATTCCCTTTAGTAATCACCTTGTTTTAGCGGATCTCAATATCGGTATTTTTTTATGGATTGCCATCTCAAGTATTGCTCCTATTGGACTTCTTATGTCAGGATATGGATCAAATAATAAATATTCTTTTTTAGGTGGTCTGCGAGCTGCTGCCCAATCGATTAGTTATGAAATACCATTAACTCTATGTGTTTTATCAATATCTCTACGTGCGATTCGTTGAAACATAAACGTTTATTTTTACTATTCCGTTTCTTTATTTTTACTATTCCGTTTCTTCTAGACGAATAAGTTAAACAACGGAATAGATATATTTATCTTTCGAATTAATAAAAGGAATTTGATAGTTATATATGAGTGAAAAAAAACTGCTCAGAAATTTGCCGTAAAAAGAAAAATTGAGTCTCATTTCCTATGTACAAAGGTTAAACGAAAATAAACATAAGTGTAAGAATCACTTTACCCCAAGGTTGGTTGATTAGTCATCCTGGCTTGAAGCGGGTTAAATATATTAACCGGACGACGTTTTCACTATCAGTTATATAGATTAACATACATATATTACAAAGTGAGCGGCAATTAGGTAAAAGTTAGTGGATGGTTAGAAACACCAAAATACACAAAGAATTTGTAATAGAGATTAACCAAATTGAAAAGGATATTTATGCATAACATAAGATAAAAAAAAGAAGGTTAATTGGGGCTTGAAATTAGTAGAAATGATCAGACAGTACTCCCCAAGATTCCGATTCAGAGTAGGCTCCTATCCACCGACAAATGTAATGACTATCAGAAACGAAATAATCCTTTATTTTTTATAAGTCCACCAACTTTTTTCTAAAAAAGAAAGAAGAATAGGAACGAAACAAGGATATTTTTTTCATATATTTCGAAAATAAAATCGAATTTCTGTTATGAATAATAAACTACTAGGAGGTATAATTATTTTTCGTAATCGAAAACCACGATGGGCTGAAATACCTTTTTTTATTTTTACAAGGAGTATTTTATTAAAGAGTTAAGTTATTACTCAATAAATAGAAATTCAAATTTGTAAAGGATGAGATGAATTCCGAAGCGCTTTTTTGATTCTTAGAATTTGAGCAGACAGAATTCCATTGGTATAATTCGGGACCCCAGATATATTTAATCCGTTTTAGAACACATCATATCCATCTAAATGAGACTATAATCTGGTCCTTAGATTTATTTACGGCCCCCGAGGAGCCGTATGAGGCGAAGACCTCATGTACGGTTCTGTAATAGCGGTGAAAATAGTAATGTTATCGCCGACTAGGATTATCTAACAGTTTAAGTACAGTTGATATAGTTGAGGCACAATCAAAATATGGTTTTTGGGGATGGAATTTGTGGCGTCAACCTATAGGTTTTATCATTTTTCTAATTTCTTCCCTAGCAGAATGCGAGAGGTTACCGTTTGATTTACCAGAAGCGGAAGAAGAATTAATAGCAGGTTATCAAACTGAATATTCAGGTATCAAATTTGGTTTATTTTACGTTGCTTCTTATCTAAATCTATTAATTTCCTCATTATTTGTAACAGTTCTATACTTAGGCGGTTGGAATATTTCTATTCCGTATATATCTATTCTGGAACTATTTCAAAGGGATCAAATTTTTGGAACAACAATTGGTATCTTTATTACATTAGCTAAAACTTATTTGTTCTTGTTCATTTCTATCGCAACAAGATGGACTTTACCTAGGCTAAGAATGGATCAACTATTAAATCTTGGATGGAAATTTCTTTTACCTATTTCCCTTGGTAATCTATTATTAACAACTTCTTTCCAACTCTTTTCGCTCTAAATTGAAAACGAATCCAATATATTCATTATTTTTTTAAACAAGAGAAAGAAACAAAGATAAAATTATTCAGAGATAATTACAATATGCTTCCTATGATAACCGGGTTCATGAATTATGGTCAACAAACCCTACGAGCTGCAAGGTATATTGGTCAAGGTTTCATGATTACCTTATCCCACACAAATCGTTTACCTGTAACTATTCAATATCCCTATGAAAAATTAATAACATCAGAACGTTTCCGCGGTCGAATCCATTTTGAATTTGATAAATGCATTGCTTGTGAAGTATGTGTTCGAGTATGTCCTATAGATTTGCCTGTTGTTGATTGGAAATTGGAAACTAATATTCGAAAAAAACGATTGCTTAATTACAGTATTGATTTTGGAATTTGTATATTTTGTGGTAATTGTGTTGAGTATTGTCCAACAAATTGTTTGTCAATGACTGAAGAATATGAATTTTCCACTTATGATCGTCACGAATTGAATTATAATCAAATAGCTTTGGGTCGTTTACCAATGTCAGTAATTGACGATTACACTATTCGAACAATTTTGAATTCACCTCAAACAAAAAATGGGGTAAACCCTTTAATTTGATTAAAAAATGAATTCAAAATTGTTGAATTATATAAAGAATATAATTAAAAACTTGTATTATATTTATATACTAATATTAAGTATTAAGGCGCATTCTTTTAATATAATATATTCGTAATTACTTTCTTGAAATAGATAGTTTGAAAATACATTTTAGAATAAAAAAGAGAAACTGTCTAATAATTGTATCTACATCAATTCATATCCATTAGATTCTAATTTCACTCTATTAAAAACATATTAAAAAAAATTTCCTGGTTAAATTAATAAGGTCATGAAAAGGATTTCGATTTTTTTCTTATTTTAATAATATAATGGATTTGCCTGGACCAATACATGATTTTCTTTTAGTTTTTCTGGGATCCGGTCTTCTAGTAGGAGGTCTGGGAGTGGTATTACTTCCCAACCCAATATTTTCAGCCTTTTCCTTAGGATTTGTTCTTGTTTGTATATCTTTATTGTATATTCTATCAAATTCCCATTTTGTAGCTGCTGCACAACTCCTTATTTATGTGGGGGCCATAAATGTTTTAATCATATTTGCTGTGATGTTCATGAATGATTCAGAATATTCCACCGATTTCAATCTGTGGACCGTTGGGAATGGGATTACTTCGTTGGTTTGTACAACTATTCTTTTTTTATTAATGTCTACTATTCTCGATACGTCATGGTACGGGGTTATTTGGACTACAAAATTAAACCAGATTCTAGAGCAAGATTTAATAAGTAATAGTCAACAAATAGGAATTCATTTATCAACAGATTTTTTTCTGCCATTTGAACTCATTTCAATAATTCTTTTAGTTGCTTTGATAGGTGCAATTTCTGTGGCTCGTCAATAAAAAATAATTAGTAAAGACCAAAGAAAACTTTGTGTATGTTATGATTTTTTCCGTTCATTAAATTAAATTTGATTGAATACTATTTCATATTTTAAGAATCAATTTTTATATTTGATATATATTAAAAAAAATTTTTACCTAATATTGTTTTTATTCGTACTTTTTTGTTATATTCTAGTTGATGGAATCCGGTGAATTATTTTTCATATTGAAATGAATCAAAATTGATAAGGAGTTGCTGAATGATACTCGAACATGTACTTGTTTTGAGTGCCTATTTATTTTTGATTGGTCTTTATGGATTGATCACGAGTCGAAATATGGTTAGGGCTCTTATGTGTCTTGAACTTATACTCAATGCAGTTAATATGAATTTCGTAACATTTTCTGATTTTTTTGATAATTCCCAACTAAAAGGGGATATTTTCTGCATTTTTGTTATAGCAATTGCAGCCGCTGAAGCAGCTATTGGATTAGCTATAGTCTCGTCAATTTATCGTAACAGAAAATCAACTCGCATAAACCAATCGACCTTATTAAATAAGTAACATAAAAAAAATTAGAGATTGAAATTTTCATATATTATAGGTTATGACCTACTAGATTATATTTGTAAAAATTTAAGAAATCAAAGTATTTTAGCCCCATTTTTTATCAATTGAGCCAGAATTCATTACAAAAATTCTATTAAAGGAAATCATTGCTTCATCTAGTATTTTAATATATCATTCAGTTAGAAGTTTACTAGATTGAAAATTTATGACATTCAAAAAACTATCGATCCTATGTCACATTCAGTAAAAATTTATGATACCTGTATAGGATGTACTCAATGTGTCCGAGCATGCCCTACAGACGTATTAGAAATGATACCTTGGGATGGATGTAAAGCTAAGCAAATAGCTTCCGCTCCAAGAACCGAGGACTGTGTTGGTTGTAAGAGATGTGAATCCGCCTGTCCAACGGATTTTTTGAGCGTTCGAGTTTATTTATGGCATGAAACAACTCGAAGTATGGGTCTAGCTTATTGATACGTTACCGAAAACCTCATTTGAATAAATTTGGAATACATTTTTTTTTTTATTGACAAGTACTCGTACTCAAAAAAGTTAAATTATATTTTTTATTTATATATTTTTTTTGAGTACGCGTTCTTTGGACCTGGTGTATCTTGTCTTTACCACGAATGATTTTCCTTGGTTAACAATAATTGTTGTTTTTCCAATATCTGCTGGTTCATTAATGTTATTTCTCCCGCATAGGGGAAATAAAGTCAATAAATGGTATACTATATGCATTTGTATCTTAGAACTTCTTCTAACGACCTATGCTTTTTGTTATAATTTTAAAATGGACGATCCATTAATTCAACTGTCCGAAGATTATAAATGGATCAATTTTTTTGATTTTTACTGGAGAATGGGAATAGATGGACTTTCTATAGGAACGATTTTACTGACGGGATTTATTACTACTTTAGCCACTTTAGCGGCTTTTCCAGTTACTCGGGATTCCCGATTATTTCATTTCCTGATGTTAGCAATGTACAGCGGTCAAATAGGATCATTTTCTTCTCGGGATCTTCTACTTTTTTTCATCATGTGGGAATTAGAATTAATTCCCGTTTATCTACTTTTATCCATGTGGGGTGGAAAGAAACGTCTCTATTCAGCTACAAAATTTATTTTGTACACGGCAGGAAGTTCTATTTTTTTATTAATAGGAGTTTTAGGTATAAGTTTATATGGTTCGAACGAACCAACATTAAATTTAGAACTTTTAGCTAATCAATCCTATCCTGTTACACTCGAAATACTATTTTATATTGGATTTCTTATTGCTTTTGCCGTCAAATCACCGATTATCCCTTTACATACTTGGTTACCTGACACCCACGGCGAGGCACATTACAGTACCTGTATGCTTCTCGCTGGAATCTTATTAAAAATGGGAGCATATGGGTTGGTTCGAATCAATATGGAATTATTACCCCATGCTCATTCTATGTTTTCTCCTTGGTTGATGGTAGTCGGTACAATCCAAATAATTTATGCAGCTTCAACATCTCTTGGTCAACGTAATTTAAAAAAGAGAATAGCCTATTCTTCTGTATCTCATATGGGTTTTATAATTATAGGTATTAGTTCTATCACGGATCCTGGACTTAATGGAGCTATTTTACAAATAATTTCTCATGGGTTTATTGGCGCTGCACTTTTTTTCTTGGCAGGAACGAGTTATGATAGAATTAGGCTTGTTTATCTTGATCAAATGGGTGGAATGGCTATCTCCATTCCAAAAATATTTACAATGTTCACTATCTTATCGATGGCTTCCCTTGCATTGCCGGGCATGAGTGGTTTTATTGCAGAATTAATTGTTTTTTTTGGAATAATTACCAGCCAAAAATATTTCTTAATTTCCAAAATTTTAATTATTTTTGTAATGGCAATTGGGATTATATTAACTCCTATATATTTATTATCTATGTCACGCCAAATGTTCTATGGATACAAGTTAATTAATGTCAAAAACTTTTCTTTTTTTGATTCTGGACCCCGAGAGTTATTTCTTTCAATCTCTATTCTTCTGCCCATAATTGGTATTGGGATTTATCCTGATTTTGTGCTCTCATTAGCAAGTGACAAGGTCGAATCCATTTTATCTAATTATTTTTATGGATAGTTTTCAGGAAATTAAAAAAAGCATTAAAGTGAATTGTAATCAGAAGTCTTTGGTCTTTGTATTGTGAGAACCTTTTGAATCATTGTACTACTTGATTCAAAAGGTTCTTGATAATTTACTACTAAAACTAAATTAGATTTCTTAACTTATACGAAGTTAGAGTTAGATATAAATGCTATTTTTTTATTTAGATTTGGATTCCTTTTTGTTTGGTACTTTAATTCGATGTAAAGGAACCATAACTATGTAAACCTATTCCTAAAAGATTGACGCCAAAATAGCATATCCAAATTAAAAGAAAACCTATCGAAGCCACAAGGGCAGAATTTATACCCCTACCATTCCTATTCGTTTTAATATGTAAATAAATTGCGAATACAGTCCAAGTAATAAATGCCCAAGTTTCTTTTGGGTCCCAGTTCCAATATGAACCCCATGTCTCATTAGCCCAGACAGCTCCTGAAAGAATGCCGACGGTTAAAAAGATAAATCCAAGACTAATAATACGAAAACTCCAAAAATCTAATTGTTGAATCAGTTGATACCTATAATAATTTCTAGAAAAACTAAAATTAATGTTTTGTTGTAGTAAAATAGAATTTCTTTCATTTATGTAGTAAAGTACATCAAAAGAAAAAAATTCATTTAATAAAAATTTTTTTTTTATATTCTTTTTCCAAAAAGAAAAAGTAGGTCCGACTTTGCGAAATGTAATCACTAGAAGAGCTATTGATAATAATGATCCGCATAACAGAGCGCCATAGCCTAATATCATCATACTTACGTGCATCATTAACCACTGGGACTGGAGAGCTGGTACTAATATTGCAGACTGAGGCATTTTGTTTAAAAGACCTGAAGTAGCAAAACCCTGAATAAAAAAAGCACTTGGCGCAGTTATTGCGTTTAAGTGATTTTGTTGTTTTTTATTAAAATAGGAAACCATATGAATAAGTGAAAAAGCCCACGCAAGAAAAATTAATGATTCATATAAATTACTTAATGGAAAATGTCCGGAATAAATCCAACGAGTGAATAATAATCCTGTTATACCAAAAAACGTAATTATGATTCCTTTATCTGATGAATCAAAAAATCCTATGATTTCATCTAAATTAACTAAAAAAGTTAAAAAATAAATTGTCAGTACAACTGAAACGACCGAAAAAGATATATGAGTTAATATATGCTCTAAAATTGAAAAAATCATAAAAAATTTGTTAAAAATTAATAAATTAATAAATTAATACTAGGTTTTACCCGGTTTTATAAAAAAAGTCGGGTATTATTTTGATTATAAAACTTATAATATCTCTTTTAGAAGATCTTATGCCGCTACTCGGACTCGAACCGAGATGCTCTAGCACTGCTTCCTAAGAGCAGCGTGTCTACCAATTTCACCATAGCGGCAACTTGTTCAAAACAATATTAACAAGTTTTGATTCAATCGTCGAGATTCAAATTTAAATAAAGAAGCCAATTGATTCAAAAAGTTTTAATGGATTTAATCAATTAAAACTTTTTGAAATAGGTATTCGGGTTTTAATTCAATTAAGATATTTTTTTTATCTGAGTTATTTAAAATTATTTAAATTCACCTTTTGTCCTTTATATTTTTTCTAGAATACAATGAAAAATATAACTAAATTCAACTTTAACCCAAAGACAAAATTCGAAATGCTCTTTATCATTTTTTTTCATTTATATGATAACAAAATGCTTTTTCGAAAAATAAAAATTTCTTCAAAACCTTTAGACATTTTAAATAAAATTAGATTTTCCTAATTGCTCGAGAGAAATCAAAAAATTCTCAAAATATTTTTTATGTATCTTTTTATATTGTACAAACATAAGATTTTTTGATCACTTGATTTTTTGATCACTTAAAGTAATTAATTTAAAGATCTTTTATTTCCTCATTAAGAGGAAATAAAAGATCTTTTTTTTTTATTGTATCAAGATAGTGGTGGGGAAAATACGAATCCCCCTTCTAAAAAAAATGTGAACCTTTTTTTTTCTTTTGGTTCCTATTTTTTTTATATGTATTTTCAAAAATTGGTTTTTTTTTTAGTTAGGCTAATTCTAATTATTATAGTTTTTTTATTTATTTTGCTGTACAAAAAAACTTTTTGAATTACCTGTAGAAAGTGATTTCCCTAACGAAAAAGCTTTCAACGCTGTCCAATATCCCTTCCTTTTCCAAATTTTTTTACGAATACGCTTTTTCGAGATAGAAGTACGTTTTTTTGGAACTGCCATTCAAAAATGAAAAAAAAATTTTCAGTGGTCTAATTGGATGTCAAAGACATTTATTATTCTATTCTTTCGTACTCCATATCGAGTTATTTTTTTTTTATTATATATTATTTTCAAAACAAAAAAGACATTCAAAAGTTTCAAATCCAACTGTTTTTTTTTTTACTTTTTTTTAACGTTTGAAATCCGTACGAGAAAACTCATTTAAGTAATCTATACTGATATATTATATTATCAAAAAATATATTATATTATCAAAAAAATTATAAGATTTCTTCACATCATATGTAAAAAAAAAAAGCTCGCTTAGTGTACTGGAAGACAATCACTAAATTCCATGATGCAAATCCATTCCTTAACAATCCTAAAAAATCAAACTCAAATAACTTTGTTTTAGGTAAAGTTTTTTTTATATAATTAATATTAAGTATTTTTTATCGTGTAAATCTTTGTTCTATTCTTAATATATGTATATAAATTATTGTAATACGGAATTAGAATTCACTTTTTCTGTATCTGCATAAAATAACAATAAAATTTTATTTATTTATATTTATTTATTTAGTAGTAATAAAAAAAAAAAGACAAATAATTTTTTTTACAGTAACATAGTAATATTTTTAATCACTTCTAATTTTTTTTATTTGAATATATATTTCTTTTCAAAGATTTATGAAGGATTATTGGAAAACATTTCTATTTAGGTTTAAAATTGCGTACTTTTTTTATTGTCCCCTTTGAAAAAAAAAAAATATATATATACAAACCAGTGAATAAGAAATAATAAATTTAATAATAAAATAAAAAGGGTTTTTTATTTTATGGAACATACATATCAATATTCATGGATCATCCCTTTCATTCCACTTCCAGTACCTATTTTACTAGGAGTTGGACTTCTACTTTTTCCGACAGCAACAAAAAACCTTCGCCGCATCTGGACTTTTCTTAGTATTTTTTTGTTAAGTATAGTTATGATCTTTTCATTCTATCTATCTATTCAACAAATTTTTCTAAGTTGCATTCATCAAAATGTATGGTCTTGGACCATAAATAATGAATTTTCTTTTGAGTTCGGTTACTTTATCGATCCACTTACTTCTATTATGTCAATATTAATTACAACTGTTGGGATTTTGGTTCTGATTTATAGTGACAATTATATGTCGCATGATCAAGGATATCTGAGATTTTTTGCTTATATGGGTTTTTTTAATACTTCAATGTTAGGATTAGTTACTAGTTCTAATTTGATCCAAATTTATTTTTTTTGGGAATTAGTTGGAATGTGTTCGTATTTATTAATAGGTTTTTGGTTCACACGACCTATTGCAGCGAATGCTTGTCAAAAAGCTTTTGTAACTAATCGTGTAGGAGATTTTGGTTTATTATTAGGAATTTTAGGTCTTTATTGGATAACTGGCAGTTTTGAATTTCAGGATTTGTTCGAAATATTCAATAATTTAATTTTAAATAATAGAGTAAATCTCTTATTCCTTACTTTGTGTGCATTTCTATTATTTGTAGGTCCTATTGCTAAATCCGCACAATTTCCTCTTCATGTATGGTTACCTGATGCCATGGAGGGCCCTACTCCCATTTCGGCTCTTATACATGCTGCTACTATGGTAGCGGCGGGGATTTTTCTTGTAGCTCGGCTTCTTCCTCTTTTTATAGTTATCCCTTCTATAATGTATATAATATCTTTGATAGGTATAATAACAGTACTCTTAGGGGCCACGTTAGCTCTTGCTC